AATTGCTAAAAGTAAAATTAGGGAAAAAGAACCCATTGTATGGGAAATACTTCAAGAAGTTATGCAGGGGCATCCTGTATTATTGAATAGAGCACCCACCCTGCACAGATTAGGCATACAAGCATTCCAACCTATTTTAGTGGAAGGGAGCGCTATTTGTTTACACCCATTAGTTTGTAAGGGTTTCAATGCAGACTTTGATGGGGATCAAATGGCTGTTCATGTACCTTTATCTTTGGAAGCTCAAGCGGAGGCTCGTTTACTTATGTTTTCTCATATGAATCTCTTGTCTCCAGCTATCGGGGATCCTATTTCTGTACCAACTCAAGACATGCTTATTGGACTCTATTTATTAACAATCGGAAATCGTCGAGGTATTTGTGCAAATAGGTATAATCCATATAATAGTGGAAACTACCAAAAAAAAATAGTTGATAATCATAATAATAACTATAGGTATACGAGGGAAAAAGAACCCCATTTTTCTAGTTCCTATGATGCACTTGGAGCTTATCGACAGAAAAGAATCAGTTTAGATAGTCCTTTGTGGCTCCGATGGAGACGAGATCAACGTGTCATTGGTTCAAGAGAAGTTCCCATCGAAGTTCAATATGAATCTTTAGGTACTTATCATGAGATTTATGGGCACTATCTAATAGTAGGAAGTATAACAAAAGAAATCCGTTCTATATACATTCGAACTACTCTTGGTCATATTTCTTTTTATAGAGAATTAGAAGAAGCCATACAGGGTTTTTGTCGAGCCCACTCATACACTATCTAATCTAATTTCTTAGATTAGGCGATGTTTGTGCCTAGTGCCTAGGGTAATTCAGGTCTCCCAAATCAAATTTCACTGGTATTCTAATTTCTGTGTGAATCAAGATTGAGGAAAGGAAGTTTTCGAATCATTGACTTGGGTCCATTGTCGAATCCTACTTAGCAGAAGAAATATAAGAGAAGAGGTACTTATGGCAGAACGGGCTGATCTGGTCTTTCACAATAAAGTGATAAATGGAACTGCTATGAAACGACTTATTAGCAGGTTAATCGATCATTTCGGAATGGCATATACATCACATATCCTGGATCAAGTAAAAACTTTGGGTTTCCAGCAAGCCACTGCTACATCTATTTCATTAGGAATTGATGATCTTTTAACAATCCCTTCGAAGGGATGGTTAGTCCAAGACGCCGAACAACAAAGTTTTATTTTAGAGAAACACCATCATTATGGGAATGTACACGCGGTAGAAAAATTACGTCAATCCATTGAGATATGGTATGCTACAAGTGAATATTTGAGACAAGAAATGAATCCTAATTTTCGTATGACTGATCCTTCTAATCCAGTACATCTAATGTCCTTTTCGGGAGCTAGAGGAAATGCATCTCAGATACATCAATTAGTGGGTATGAGAGGATTAATGTCGGATCCCCAAGGACAAATGATTGATTTACCCATTCAAAGCAATTTACGTGAAGGACTTTCTTTGACAGAATATATAATTTCCTGCTATGGAGCTCGCAAAGGAGTTGTAGATACTGCTGTACGAACATCAGATGCTGGATACCTCACACGTAGACTTGTTGAAGTAGTTCAACACATTATTATACGTAGAACAGATTGTGGTACTATCCGAGGTATTTCCGTGAGCCCTCAAAACGGTATGACAGAAAAAATTTTTGTCCAAACACTAATTGGTCGTGTATTAGCAGACGATATATATATTGGTTTGCGATGTCTTGCCACTCGAAATCAAGATATTGGGATTGGACTTATAAATCGATTCATAACCTTTCGAGCGCAACCAATATATATTAGAACCCCCTTTACTTGCAGGAGTACATCTTGGATCTGCCAATTATGTTATGGTCGGAGTCCTACTCATGGTGACCTGGTCGAATTGGGAGAAGCTGTAGGTATTATTGCAGGTCAATCAATTGGGGAACCAGGGACTCAACTAACATTAAGAACTTTTCATACCGGTGGAGTATTCACAGGTGGTACTGCCGAGTATGTACGAGCTCCTTCTAATGGAAAAATAAAATTGAATGAGAATTTGGTTCATCCCACACGTACCCGTCATGGGCATCCCGCTTTTCTATGTTCTATGGACTTGTATGTAACTATTGAGAGTCGGGATATTCTACATAATGTAAATATTCCACTAAAGAGTTTGATTTTAGTTCAAAATAATCAATATGTAGAATCAGAACAAGTAATTGCTGAAATTCGTGCTGGAACGTCCACTTTTTATTTTAAAGAGAAGGTACGAAAACATATTTATTCTGAATCAGAGGGAGAAATGCACTGGAGTACTGATGTACACCATGCACCTGAATATACATATGGTAATGTTCATCTATTATTAAAAACAAGTCATTTATGGATATTAGCAGGAGGTTCGTGCAGATCTAATATAGTGTCTTTTTCGCTCTACAAGGATCAAGATCAAATGAATCCTCATGCTTTTTCTGTCGAAGAAAGATATATCTCTGATCTATCAATGACTAACGGTCGAGTAAGATATAAATTGTTAGATACTTCTGATAAAAAAGATAAGAAAATTCTTGACTATTCAACAAGACCTGATCAAACCATATATAATGGTCATTGGAATATTATATATCCTTCTATTATCCAAGGGAATTCTTATTTCTTAGCGAAAAAGCGAAGAAATAGATTCATCATCCCATTACAATATGATAAAAAACGAGAGAATGAACTAATACCCTGTTTTGGTATTTCAATCGAAATACCAAAACAGGGTATTTTACGTAGAAATAGTATTCTTGCTTTTTTTGATGATCCACGATACAGAAGAAATAATTCGGGAATTACTAAATATGGGACCGTAGAGGTCAATTCAATTATAAAAAAAGAGGATTTGATTGAGTATAGAGGATCAAAAGAATTTATTCCGAAATACCAAATGAAAGTAGATCGTTTTTTTTTTATTCTCGAGGAAGTGCATATTTTACCTGGATCTTCATTGATAATGGTCCAGAACAATAGTATCATTGGAGTAAATACACAACTCGCTTTAAATACAAGAAGTCGAGTAGGCGGATTAGTCCGCCTGGAGAGAAAAAAAAAAAATATTGAACTCAAAATATTTTCCGGAGATATTTATTTTCCTGGAGAAGCAGATAAGATATCTAGGCACAGCGGCATTTTTATACCACCGAAAACAAAAAAATGTAAAAATTGGATCTATATCCAACGGATCACACCCACGAAGAAAAAGTATTTTGTTTCGGTTCGACCCGTAGTCACATATGAAATAATTGATGGCATAAATTTAGCAACACTTTTTCCTCAAGATCTCTTGCGGGAAAAGGATAATGTCCAACTTAGAGTTGTCAATTATATCCTTTATGGAAATGGCAAGTCAATTCGAGGAATTTTTCACACAAGTATTCAATTAGTTCGCACTTGTTTAATATTGAATTGGGATCCAGAACAAAATGGTTCTCCGAAAGAGATTCGTGCTTCCTTTATTGAGGTAAAGGGAAATGATCTGATTCGAAATTTCATGAGAATTGAGTTAGTAAAGTCCAGCATTTCGTATATCGGAAAAAGATATGATAGGGCAAGTTCGGGATTGATTTCCGATAATGGATTAGATCGTACAAATATAAATCCTTTTTACCGCAAGGTTAGTATTCAATTACTTACACAACATCGAGGTACTATTGGTACATTGTTGAATCGAAATAAGGAATGCCAATCTTTGATAATTTTGTCATCATCCAATTGTTCTCGAATTGGTCCATTCAATGGTTCGAAATATAACATGATAAAAGAATCGGATCCCATAATCCCAATTAAGGATTTGTTGTGTCCTTTGGGGACTATTGTCCCTAAAATGGTAAATTTATATTTATTTTACCATTTAATAACTTATAATCAGATTTTGTTAAAGAAATATTTGCTACTTGGTAATTTTCAACAGACTTTCCAAGTACTTAAAGTACTTAAATACTGTTTAATAGATGAAAATAGGAGGATTTATAATCCCGATCCATGCAGTAACATCATTTTGAATCCATTCCATTTGAATTGGCATTTTCTCCATCACGATTATTGGGAAGAGACATCTACAATAATTAGCCTTGGACAATTTTTTTGTGAAAATATATGTCTATTCAAATACAAACCGCACATAAAAAAATCTGGGCAAATTATAATTGTTGATGTTGACGCTTTAATTATAAGATCTGCTAAGCCCTATTTAGCCACTCCAGGAGCAACTATTCATGGCCATTATGGTAAAATATTTTACGAAGGAGATACATTAGTTACATTTATATATGAAAAATCAAGATCTGGTGACATAACACAAGGTCTTCCAAAAGTGGAACAAATCTTAGAAGTACGTTCGATTGATTCAATATCAATGAACCTTGAAAGGAGAGTTGAAAGTTGGAACAAAGGTATACCAAAAATTTTTGGAATCCCCTGGGGATTCTTGATTCAAGCCGAGCTAACCATAGCTCAAAGTCGTATCTCTTTGGTTAATAAAATCCAAAGGGTTTATCGATCTCAGGGGGTACAGATCCATAATAGACATATAGAGATTATTGTACGTCAAGTAACATCAAAAGTGTTGGTTTCAGAAGATGGAATGTCTAATGTTTTTTCACCTGGGGAATTAATTGGATTGTTGCGAGCGGAACGAGTGGGGCGCGCTTTGGACGAAGCGATCTCTTATCGCGCAATCCTATTGGGAATAACAAGGACATCTTTGAATACTCAAAGTTTCATATCCGAAGCAAGTTTTCAAGAAACCGCTCGAGTTTTAGCAAAAGCTGCTCTACGAGGTCGTATTGATTGGTTGAAAGGCCTGAAAGAGAATGTTGTTCTAGGTGGAATTATACCTGTTGGTACAGGATTCAAAAAATTAGTGCACCATTCAAGTAAGGACAAAAACTTTTATTTGGAAATCAAAAGAAAGAATCTATTTGACTTGGAAATAAAAGATCTTTTGTTACACCATAGAGAATTATTTTGTTCTTATGTACCAAACAATTTCCATGAGACATTAGAACAATCATTTACGCGATTTCATGATTCCTAAGAGCGGATTTTTTTACTTTCTTTTAATTATCTGTTTTTCATTATCTGGTCTGGCTTTTCTTTTAACTTAACTATCTTGTTCTTGTTCGAATATTGATAAAAAAATAAAATAAGTAATTAAAAGACATTAATGGTTTGTACTGTGTATTAAAGGTCAATTCCCGGCAGAAGGTTCCATCGGAACAATTACTTATTTCAAAACTTATTTCAAAGTATCTCGTCTCTTTGTTAAAGTAAAAAAAAAAAAGGAAGTGTGGGAAAAATGACAAGAAGATATTGGAACATTAATTTAGAAGAGATGATGGAGGCCGGAGTTCATTTTGGTCATGGTACTAAGAAATGGAATCCTAGAATGGCCCCTTACATCTCTGCAAAGCGTAAAGGTATTCATATTACAAATCTCACTGGAACTGCTCGTTTTTTATCAGAAGCCTCTGATTTAGTTTTTGATGCGGCAAGTAGGGGAAGAACCTTCTTAATTGTTGGTACCAAAAATAAAGCAGCAGATTCAGTAGCATCGGCTGCAATAAGAGCCCGGTGTCATTATGTTAATAAAAAATGGCTTGGTGGTATGTTAACGAATTGGTCTACTACGGAAACGAGACTTCAAAAGATCAGGGATTTAAGAACAGAACAAAAGATGGGTAAACTCAACCGTCTTCCCAAAAGAGATGCGGCAATATTGAAGAGAAAATTATTTACCTTGCAAACATATCTCGGCGGTATCAAATATATGACGAGGTTGCCTGATATTGTGATCATCGTCGATCAGCAAGAAGAATATACGGCTCTTCGAGAGTGTGTAATTTTGGGTATTCCGACGATTTGTTTAATCGATACAAATTGTGACCCGGATCTCGCAGATATTTCGATTCCATCCAACGATGATGCTATAGCTTCAATCCGATTGGTTCTTAACAAATTAGTATCCGCAATTTGTGGGGGCCGCTCTAGCTATATAAGAAATCCTTGATTATGATTAAGGGGGGATTTTTTGGATTCGGTTACTATATCTTGAATTAAATAAAAAAAAAAAAAAGCAAAAAGGTAAGTGCGGGCATATTGATAATATGTTATTATATTACGTGATTTCTTGGTATCCTATGTAAATTCTTGATATCTTAACTATACAATTAATGAATACGATTTTTGATTCATATTGGTGAGTTGAAAAAGAGATAGAGATGGTTGAATCAAAATAATTTCTTTTTTGAAGTTCAATTTCTGCTAGAGGACAATATGAATGTTATACCATGTTCCATTAAAACACTCAAAGGGTTATACGATATATCGGGTGTAGAGGTAGGCCAACATTTATATTGGCAAATAGGAGGTTTACAAATCCATGCCCAAGTACTTATCACTTCTTGGGTAGTAATTGCTATCTTATTAGGTTCAGTCATTATAGCTGTTCGGAATCCACAAACCATTCCGACCAACGGTCAGAATTTCTTTGAATATATCCTTGAATTTATTCGAGACTTAAGCAAAACCCAGATTGGAGAAGAATATGGCCCTTGGGTTCCCTTTATTGGAACTATGTTCCTCTTTATTTTTGTTTCTAACTGGTCAGGTGCTCTTTTACCTTGGAAAATTATACAGTTACCTCATGGAGAATTAGCTGCACCCACGAATGATATAAATACTACTGTTGCTTTAGCTTTACTCACGTCCGTCGCATATTTTTATGCGGGTCTTAGCAAAAAAGGATTGGGTTATTTTGGGAAATACATTCAACCAACCCCCATCCTTTTACCAATTAACATCCTAGAAGATTTCACAAAACCTTTATCTCTTAGTTTTCGACTTTTCGGAAATATATTAGCCGATGAATTAGTAGTTGTTGTTCTTGTTTCTTTAGTCCCTTCAGTAGTTCCTATACCTGTCATGTTTCTTGGATTATTTACAAGTGGTATTCAAGCTCTTATTTTTGCAACCTTAGCCGCGGCTTATATAGGTGAATCCATGGAAGGTCATCATTAACTAGCTTTTCAAATAGTCTTTTTTTTTTTTATTGTTTATTTTATTTATTTATTATAGTATTGTAAGGTGTAAGGCTAGAATTTCTATTTTTCCTAATTACAACCAATCCTATAATCATATTCTGGATCCTCATTATTCATATTTGTTATGTTATATATGAATAATATACAACATAAAATCATAAAATATATATATATTTATTATCCGGTTTAATTCAAACGGTTTAATTCAAATTGAAATTAGATTCAATTCATTATATATTTCTTATTTATATATTTCATTTCTTTTCTTATTTATTTATATTTAAATATTTATATATATATTATTTTTATTTATTATTCTTAATATTATTAATTTAAATTAATTTATTCTTAATTTAATTCCTTAATTTTTATATTCAAAATTTTTGTTATTATTTTATTTATTATTATTTGATAATATGTATAATATACAAATTACAAATAATCTAATTTTTTATAAATATAAAAAAATTTTGAATTTAAGTTAATTAAGTTAAGATTAATATATTAATAATTAATATCTATTGGTACTTTTTTATTACATAATATGTATTACATATTAACTTTTTTATTACTATACTATTACATATTAAACTATTACATATTAATATATATATATATTTATATATATATTATTATATTAATTTATATTTATATTGGATTAATTTGGTATTAAATTAATTTGATTGATATTGATTGCAGCTCACACTGCATTTAGATAGATTTCAATATCAGTCCTTCTCTTCTAGCAATTTTTTTTGAATGAAAAAATAAATAAACTTAACAATAGTGTAGTAAAGAACGAAGAATTAAATGAAAGAATGGTTCGAAACAAAGAAATACAATAGTTACAACTGTATGCATATGGATTTACAAAAACTCTATGATAGTTAAAAACTAAAAACGAGATAGTTCTGACGATTCCGTTTTTTAATTTAGTTTTAGTAATTAATATTCTTATTTCAACTTGGAGTTTTTAGTTACTTTGACCGCTGGATCTTCATTAAAAAAGTCATAATTGATTGGTTGATTGTATCATTAACCATTTCTTCTTTTTTGTTTTGTGTGAGGAACTTACCATGAATCCACTGATTTCTGCCGCTTCTGTTATTGCTGCTGGATTGGCCGTGGGGCTTGCTTCTATTGGACCTGGAGTTGGTCAAGGTACTGCTGCAGGCCAAGCTGTAGAAGGTATTGCGAGACAACCGGAAGCAGAGGGTAAAATACGAGGTACTTTATTGCTTAGTCTAGCTTTTATGGAAGCTTTAACAATTTACGGACTGGTTGTGGCATTAGCACTTTTATTTGCGAATCCTTTTGTTTAATATAAAAAAAGTACCTTAGAGACTTTTTTATTATTAACTTGGAATTTTCCTTTGCTTCTTAGAATTATTAGAATTATATTAACAATTAACACGTTACTAAAAAATTACTTATTTATTGAGACAATACCTAGGAAGGATTGATTTGAAGATGAGGAATTACCGCATTCACTTGCTTTCTTCCTTTCTGTCTTTAGCTTAGTACAATAGAAAACTTTTTTATTTTCATTGTTTGGAAGTGTTTCGACAAATGAAATATTTTTCAATTGATATCAGATCTAAAACCTAAGTTTAAAGTCTAAGTAAAGTATCTTATTAGAATTAGAAAATTTTTGAAAATGTAAAAAAATTTAAACAAATGAAATTACTATATTTATTTTATTCTCATTAAATAAATAAAGTGGAAATAAATAAAAAAAAAAATCGATAAAAAAAAGGGCGATCGGAGTGATACAAAAAGAACTCTGTACTTTGTTAGTCCTATCCAAAAGAAAAGAGAGGAGAATATATGAAAAATGTAATTGATTCTTTCGTTTACTTGGGCCGCTGGCCATACGCCGGAAGTTTCGGGTTTAATACCGATATTTTAGCAACAAATCCAATAAATCTAAGTGTAGTGCTTGGTGTATTGATTTATTTTGGAAAGGGAGTGTGTGCGAGTTGTTTATTTCAAGAATAGGATGGATCCATCCATCTGCACTTATGGTATTTATAAGGGATAGGGGAAATAGTAAAAAAGTGCACGATCTCGACGAATTTCTTCTGAATAAATTAAGAAATTATATGCAAGAACCATAGCATTTCGTGATTTATTGGTAAATCCACTTTGATTCTCTATCAACCAATAATGCGAGACCTTTAACATGGTTAAAGCTAAATTGTTTAAAGTCCGGACAAAACATGGTATTCTTTCTACCACTACGTTAGTAACCAAATAGTTCAAATATCAAATAAATTGGTAATTTATTTGATTTTGATATATAACACTCATATCAATAAATAAATTTAAACTATTTACGAGATAAAAAAAGCAAACAAAGTTCCTTTTTTTATCTAATGCCGAATCGACGACCTATGTATAAAAAAGAGGAATTTTTGGACTTGAAGAAAAAAAAAGTACAAATAAAAAAACAACTTTGCTGACAATTTTAGATTTTGATCTGGTCTAGTCGGAAGAGTCTTCCTAATATTCTGGTTTTTTATTTTATAAGTTTTGATATGTTTAACTACAAACAGAAAAGAGAAGGTAGGCTCATTACATTAAAAAAGCTATGGGAATACTCATACCATAAATATAAATAAATAATTGAGCGTGAGAGCCAAATGAATCGAAAGATTCATGTTTGGTTCGGGAAGAGATCATGGAAGTTGTGAAATTAATGGTAAGATAATCTACTTTCATTAAATGATTTATTAGATAATCGAAAACAGAGGATTTTAAGTACTATTCGAAATTCGGAAGAATTACGTAAAGGGGCCGTCGAGCAGCTCGAAAGAGCCCGGACTCGCTTACGTAAAGTGGAAATAGAAGCAGATGAGTATCGAATGAATGGATACTCTGAAATAGAACGAGAAAAAGTAAATTTGATTAA